AGGCGAGTCAGTATGCTAATGCCCCATCCTCAAATCAATCCTTCCCATAGGTTATTGTCCCAACGAATAAGTAATTGTAGGAGTGAAAGCTTCATATAATTCGAAAAAGCAAAAGCAGCAAGTCCAAGTAAATAAAATACGAAAAAAAATACGTAATTTTTTTAGGATTAAACAAAAGGATTCGCAAATAAAAGTGCTAATGCTACAACCAGTCCATAAATTGTTAAAGCTTCCATAAAAGCCAGACTAAGCAATAAAGTACCTCGGATTTTTCCCTCCGCCTCGGGTTGTCTCGCGATCCCTTCTACAGCTTGGCCCGCAGCAGTACCTTGACCAACCCCAGGTCCAATAGAAGCAAGCCCGACGGCCAACCCAGCAGCAATAACGGAAGCGGCAGAAATCAGTGGATTCATGATAAGTTCCTCACACCAAAAGAAAGAAATGGTTAATGATACAATCAACCAATGAATTATAACTTATTATTCCATCGCTAAGATTTATCCAACTAAAAACTCCGAATTGAAGTAATAATATTATTGAATCGTCAGAACTACTTCAATCTCTCTTTTTTAGTTCCTATCCATCCACGTAGTTTTTGTGAATCCATACGACTTTTGTTCTTCCATTTCTTTATTTTTTCTAAAGCATTCTTTGAATTCTTCATTCTTTTTCTTGATTTAATCTCTCTATTCATTCAATATTCAATTCAAAATTACATTACAGACGAAACAGAAGGACTTCCATTGTAAGCCCTATCTAAATTCACAGTAGTAGGGCGGATTAGATATATCTTTAGTTCCTATATAACTAGTTAATATCTAATATAACATATACATGTGTTTCTTCCCTAACGTAAACCAATTATTCATATCTTGGATTCCATCGAATTCTAGAATCATTCTTCGAAACATCCACAAGGGTTGTCTTATAGCAATTCGATTCAATACATCTAGTTGACTCCATTCTACCCTAACCAATCTTTTTTCTCGTTTTTTGTAAACCCTTTCTTTTTAGAATTATCCCACATGGAGACAATCAATCTAAATGGACAAATTCATTAGTCCGAATCCTTGCATAGAAATATCAATATTTGATTAATCTAAGTTCATGTAATTTATTATTTTTTTTTTTCTTTTGTTCAATCGTTGAGAGGAAAAAGATCTTTTAGATCTCTTTCCTTTTTTTACAATTCCCTGATAGCGTAATCTTTTTTTTCCTATTACTCTTACTCCCTAGATAGTATATACCTTCCTTATTTTTAGATTATTTGTATATTTATGTTCCCTAAGTGGATTATCTTGAGCCATGTATACATTGCCTTGGTCTAAGCTAAAAAAAAAGACTATTTCGAAAACTAATCAATGATGACCCTCCATGGATTCGCCTATATAAGCCGCAGCTAAAGTTGCAAAAATAAGAGCTTGAATACCACTTGTAAATAATCCAAGGAACATAACAGGTATAGGAACTACTAAAGGTACTAAAGAAACAAGAACAACAACTACTAATTCATCCGCTAATATATTTCCGAAAAGTCGAAAACTAAGCGATAAGGGTTTTGTGAAATCTTCTAAGATGTTAATGGGTAAAAGGATTGGAGTTGGTTGAATGTATTTACCGAAATAACTTAATCCTTTTTTGCTAAGACCCGCATAGAAATATGCTACTGATGTGAGTAAAGCTAAAGCAACAGTAGTATTTATATCATTTGTGGGTGCGGCTAACTCTCCATGAGGTAACTGTATGATTTTCCAAGGTAAAAGAGCCCCAGACCAATTCGAAACAAAAATAAATAGAAACATAGTTCCAATAAAGGGAACCCACGGACCATATTCTTCGCCAATCTGAGTTTTGCTCACGTCTCGAATGAATTCAAGGACATATTCGAAGAAATTCTGACCGTCAGTAGGAACGGTTTGTGGATTACGAACAGCTATAATGGCTGAACCTAATAAGATAGCAATTACAACCCAAGAAGTAATAAGTACTTGGCCATGTACTTGGAAACCTCCTATTTGCCAATACAAATGTTGGCCGACTTCCACACCAGATATATCGTATAACCCTTTTTGTGTGTTGATAGAACATAATAGACTATTCATATTGCCCTCTGAAAGAAATAGAACTGTAAAAGAAATTATTTTGATTCGACTGTCTTTTTTTCGACTTGCCTTGAGTTGTGTATTTTTGATACCAACTTATTACATTACAATATCCCTAGTTTTTTTTATCTCTTTTGTGCGATTCGGGAATAGTAACCAATTCCCTAAATCTATGGAATTCCCCCAAAAATTGATTTATCTTATTATTAATCAAGAATTTCGTATAGAGCTAGAACGACCCTCACAAATAGCAAATACTAATTTGTTAAGAATTAATCGGATTGAAGCTATAGCATCATCATTCGCTGGAATCGAAATATCTGCGAGATCGGGGTCACAATTTGTATCAATTAAACAAATAGTTGGAATTCCCAACGTGATACATTCTTGAAGAGCCC